CTGGAATAGATTTCTGCCATTTCCGGAAAGTGAACGGACAGCCGCCCTTTCCCCTTCTCACAATGTTCCCGAACTTGCTCAAGAATCAAAGTGTGAATGGATTTTCCGCTTGAGCTTATTCCTCACGTTGTTCTTTCTTGATGGGATCGGCGTGGGGAACTTCCACCGGTTCTGGAGCCAGCGGGTTCTGAATGACCTCCCTCTCACGGTTAAAAGAGTGGTTAACCATCTCGAAGAAATCCATATCGTCCATCCGAAAAACGTGTCTCAACTACAGCCAACTCCCCAGTTTCCCTATCAAAAAACCAACCCTACTTAATTTGTTCTAGAAATGCTAACCAAGTGACACACTGGGGCCATGGGTCATGAAAGAGGTTGACCCCCATCCCCCTTCACTATGTATGGCTAATGAACTCCTCGCTTTAGTCCGTTCTTTTCCTTCTTTGGGCTCGGGTCGATAGTAGCCGTGGTAGTAATGTCCCGGAGCCCGGCTACCGACCCGAGGCGCCGATCGGGAAAGTCATAAAGGGACGTTAAACGTAATTCTAGAAGGGCGTTACCACAACAAAAAAGAAATCCGAGTCTTGGCAGTTCAAGTGAAAGTTTATTAGACTAGTACCACTAAGATGGCGGGGAAACTGACTTCCGAGAGAGCGGCTTTCGCCTCGGTAATTACCTAACGAGAGAGAGCCGATGCCAAAGTAGCCCTTTACGCGAGGTCTCTCGAGCCTCTGCTAACTACGTTTTATATAGACTGGAAGCTAGAGAGATACTATACTAAGGTATAGTGCCGCTACCAGAGAAGGCTGTTTCATGCTAGGCGTCCAGACCTACTACGCCCGAGCCGCATCCCCGGCACACTTGCTATATCCACTAACGCTTCATCCTACCAACTATACCTGATAGAAAGCCGTTCTATAACAATTCAAGACAACAAGAAAGCAAGAAAACGATAGCGATCGGTTTGGGAGCGTCACGGGGGGGGCGAGAGCTGAGCCCGCACGCTCTATGCTTTTACCCAGCTTTCCCTCCAGTCAAATAAAATCTTGTACCCCCGGGGCATGAGTTAAGCATATAGTTGATTGCTCTTTCTTTCGATTGAGCGTCGGTACTTTTGGAATATCTCTCTGTAGGCGTGCAAAACAACAAAGCCACTGCTCTTCGGGGCGGTGAGGTGGACAATCCCTTACTCTAGCTTCAGAGGAGCATCTTTGCATGAATCAATACTAACTCCTCAGTCAGCTGACCTTCGATTTCGGAGATTAGAGCAGAAGAACTCCGTAACGACGGAGAAAGGTTTCGCCGAAGCAAGTGCCTTAGTTCTTCTTCATCTTTTTGGTATTTTTCTAATTCTAATAATATAATAATAATAAGCAAGCACACTTGCCCATTTTTATTTACGATTTTTCTTTTTCATTTTCACTCGATTCATAAACTTCTCTCAACCCAATTCGATTCTTTTTTCGACCCAACCCCGGAGAGGAGAGGCTATATGGGGCATCTATCTCCGGGGGCCTGCACCTTATTATAGGGAAAGGGGGGAAGGACGAACTTCATTCGGTAGCTGCGGGGTATCGAGTCATTGGTAACACCGCCTCATTTCGGAACCGGATCAAAACCCGACTCACTTAAATGTCCTAGCGAGGGGTATCGAGTTGGGTTGGATGCGAACCCCTCCCATGAGAAAGAAAGGAGCCTAGCAGCCTTTTTCTGTCTATTCCTGATCGAATTCCTACTCTGATTTGAGAGGCTTTTCCGTTTTCCTTATCTCTCGTGTCTTTGAACTGCCATGAAAAGAATTCGAAATACGTATATCTGGTACTAAATAAACCGCCTTCGCTGGCCAACCCCTATGTCTTGGTACTCTACCCTCCCATTTATAAGAGAGTGGTAGTTGTCACCGGAAGCAGGTGAAAGCAGTGAGTTGAGTAAGGCTTGTCAACAACGCTTCGCACAACTAAAGACTAACACACTGTTCACTTCTGTACTTCTCCACCGCCAAAACACAATGACTTATGCAATTCATACAGGCACGCATGAAACACGAGCGAAAAACGATGAATTTGCCTTAAAAGCTCGCGGGCCCCGACCGATGTTCCTAGGCCCAGTCAACCACTTATGATGACTTCGCCCTTACCTACCAGTGCTGGAGCCTCTCCTGCCGATGTCACCACTGGTTCAGGTACTTTCACCAGTACTTAAGCCAGCACCTAGCTATGCCCATGTCGTAGCTTCTGCGGCTACGAGAAATCTCCGGACCCCGGCTATGGAAAAGGATCTTTTATTGTCCATGCCCTAGCCGTTGCTTCCGCTGGATCAATGGGATCCCAATCTCGATTTCCTAGGTATGCTTGCCCTGTCTGTTCAGAAACTGAAGCTACTTTTTCTCTTTCACTACACCAAACCCACGAACTTTCACCCAAACGCATACAGTTGATTCCACAGGTACCGCGGGCACGCTACTAATGCCTGTTGGACTTTGCAAAACTTATTGCCTTACCTACTGGAGGAAGTCAAAAATAACTTAGCTGTCGACAATCGGAACCTGAGAATATTCAAGGACCCGTTACCGGGCAGGGTAAAACCAACAGCACAGAGGCTCTGCAGCAACAGGAGCCACAAAGACGATTGTAGAAGGATACCAGGATTCTACTCAAACAATAGCTGCGGTACTCTCCGAAGTAAGCCCTGAAAATAAAGGTGCTACACTAATTGTAGTAACCAGAACAGGGCCGAGGCCCCAGATGCTATGGAACACCTTTCCGTCCGTGCCAAGGGCTGCTGCTCGACCAAGCAACCAATTACCACCCTAAAACGTAGCCACTCACCTGGGAAAAATTCCTGCTCAGATCTCAATCCTAGACTTTTTATCTTCTACGCCGTACTTAGGCAAGCTCGGTTGTCAAGGGAAAGGCTCCAGGTCCGAAGGGATCCATGATCTTAAAAGTGATTTCCCTCCAACCCGTAACCCGTTCCAGAAGCAGAGGGAGCAGCTTCAGTAGTTCCATCTCTCTAACCCGCAGGAGTTCCGGTGGAGGGTGAGGACCCGGATAGAGAGGGACCTATGGCAGTAGTTTAAGTCGGCCCAGCGGCGGCAGCAGCAAAGCCTTTTTTTTAGGGATAGTTTAATTCCGGATCGAAGAGATTCACCCGTAGTAGATAAGGGGGCAAAGCCAGAGGCAAGGCTATAGGCGCCTCTATCTGTAATGGGGGAATTTCTTGCTCAAGCTTCTCGATCTGGGAAGGAACTGCTCGCTACAACTACATACGATGCACTATTGAAAGGCTCGACCCGGCCCGGAAGAGCGATCCAGGCATTTTGAAATCGTGATCCAAAGAGAGTCCTAGTCGCCATAGTCAGAGATTTAGATGTAGTTCCGGATGATCCAGATCAAGCAGTCGCGCTGTTGCCCCCGAGTCTTGGTTTGGGAAGCATGTGAGTTGGAATGTACTATCCTCCCGACTGGCCAGCGAATGACGCGAGCGCGACAGGTAGAAAAATTCATGATGTGACCATGACTCCCAAACATATCGACCCGAGTTGCGGAATAAGATCTACTTTTTTGAGCAGGGAGCGAGTCGAGTAAAAAAAAAAAGGCACGATCTCGAGGCAGGGGAAGTGGAAGCACAGGGGGAAATAGAATCCACAAACCAAGAAAAGCAAGATGAAGAGGAATTCAGACCGATAGTTGAGCAATAGAGTTGGCAAATCCACTGCCCGAGAAGACAGAAAGAGGTCTTTATTTGAAAAAAACAAAGAAAGAAAAGAGGAGATATTGTTCCAGGGACAGAGAAGCCAATAAAAGACATTGATCTTGCCACTGGACTATAAGTGTATCAAACCAAAGACAAGATGCGCAAGCAAGTCTATCAGAACGAGAGACCGATACAAATACCCTCGGGGTAAGCCAATGGGATATCAAAGAAAGGGGTAAGGCAATCCGATAGAGAGATGCCGTTCTTTTGTGCTCTAGCGTGGAGCTCTTGTTACTCGAGTCACAGAACCCGAGGGAAAGAGCTCATCAGCATGCAAGTCGATAAAACCTAAAGGCAAGATGCGAAGGTACGAGCTTGAAGTGTCCATAAGCTTGAAGCATATAGGTTTGGAAACCTTATTAGTAAAGTAAAGCTCCAAAAAACGATAGATTAACCTGCGGTGCAGATCTGACTCGACTAAGGACTCCGAAAGATCAGAGAAAGAAGAGCGTTTGATCTACTAATAGCGGCATAAGAACAGCAACTATACTGGCATTTGCTTCAACCTAAGCAAGACGCATTTTTGAGACATCGTGATCCATACTCTCTCTTGGGGACCTAGGCTTGTGGCACCCCCTATCTCTTAAAGGCTGTTCAAAATCAATATCTCTTTCTTTCTTCTCAGGCACAGTTGCTTTCCTTGATTCGGGCACAGTGTCTTCGACAAATCGTTGTCTCAGTCTCTGTCTCATCTCTGGTCCTGTGGGTTAGTCACCTTAGTCCAGTGTATCAGAAAGCACATCTGTCTTTCCGAGACATAAGGAGTTAGACTCAGCCTTGATATATGAGCAAGGTCAAAGCATAAAAACCAAAACGAATCTCGTTCATCCCCGTTCCTCGGCCTTCTTTAAAGCCTTGTGACTCCCATCCCATCAAGTCAGGAACCAAACACTGAAACTAGCCTAGCCCCGGTTAGGCGGAGATCAAGGGATGCGCGGAGCTCAATCCTTTTTGTTAAGGTTCGGGAATCATACATCCCTTATCTGTGAGTCGAGAAAGATTTCCATCGCTGGCGAACTTGAAGCAGAAAGCGAAATTCAAAGAGAGGGAAAACCCCTCGATAGAAGGAGTGAGACTATACCCTTATCTATGAAAGACCTGTTTAGAGGGAAGCAAGCCTATGACAGAGCGTACAAGCCGAAAGAAGCAACCAAGCCTACAAAAGCTAGCTGGCATAAGCAAAGCAACTAAGAAGCCCATAATAAGGTCCCTCATAAGGCGCAGCTATGCATGTTTATATAGTCCACTGGAACGAACTCACAACTCAATGGGATAATTTTCTTATAGCAACTAGAACTCGACTCGAAGAGTTGAGATAGCTAACAGAAGAAAGGACAGAGGTACCGGTAACTGGCTGAGGTAACTCTACTTGCCGAGGAGGAAAAGCTCTTATTTAAAGTTCTTTCAAAGATTGTTCCTTCCAAAAAACAGGACCTATTCTCTATCCCGTAGTGGAAGTGCTCCTCCCGAAGCTCCCTATTCCCTATTCCCTTAGTTGTTGCTTGCTTTCCGGTGCGAGGCGAGTCAAAAGCTTGACCATCTTTGAGGGTGGTCGTAGATCAGTGTTCGTATAGTGACAAAGTAAATCAAGATCATTCTCCCTCTATTGCCCTAGACGAGGGATTGGTCGAACATTGGAAAATTTCATACTTCCCCGTATTTTTGATTAAAACCTCTTCTTACCATTAGCACAGCTTCGAAAATCGTTATCTTTTATTCGCCTATACCTACCTATATGTGACAAATGAATAAAAAAGAAAATTGAGAACTCGCTCTCAGGTTGGCCCTTCTACTTGACTAAAAAGTATTCCACTCGTGCAGTGGGTTATGGGCTAGCCCATGGTGCGGTCCGCTCTGATATACTCAAGTAAGTTTATCTAAAACATCTGGTGGTGCCCTCGTGGGCACGTTCCTCTCTGGGTCGGTCTGGTCTAATCGAAGTCAACTAACTCACATGGAATACGGGGTGAGTTTTCACCGAGCTGATCGCTTGAGTCTATAGGCTACCCCTCCTATCCGCTTCTCTACAGGGTCTACTTTCTTCTTCCTTCAGACCGGGCCAAGCCTTTAGGTAGGTTGTTTAAGTAGGTTTGTTTGGGCTAGATCGTTGCGCTCCTGCCACCTCTTGCCAAAGTAGGCTGATGGGCAAGCCCCCTCCTGCCGCAATGGTGTGGGGCGTCAGAGGCTGTTGCCCCGTGGCCAACTCGAAGGGGCTGAAGTTCGACGCAGAGCTTTTTGGTTGTTAAGTTATAGCAGCACTGAGCAACATCCAACAGCTCCAGTCCTTCTGGTTTGCACTAAAGTGCCTTAACTTAAGTAGCCCCCGAGGAGTCCGCTTATTCTCTCCGTCTGAGCTTTCAAAGATATACCGACCGTAGGTATCTTACCATCAGATACCGACAGTCGTCTTCTAACATTACCGACCTTTAAATATCGGGTTTTCATCAATTTCACATAACATAAAAAAGCTCTTTTCATCATCAGAAACAACCAGATTTCCGAGACCTCTTGCATTGCATTACCATAACGAAAAAAAAGAGAAATTGCTCTTGTGATTCGGAATGAACCTTTCCCGGTGGAAGAAAGGAATAGCGATGGATTCCTATGGAGCATCCAGGAACAAGAAGATGAAATCGGACGACGAATTCTTACGTGGTCCAAGGAAATCAAAGGTCCGCTTCCACGATTTCATCTATATCGAATCTAAATATCAGAATAGCTTATATAGTCATGATTCAATTCAGGTCCACTGACTTTTGATTGATTTCTCATTTTTCGGATCTGATTGGAACAATGGAGAAGTAGGAAGACTTTGGCGATTCATAATGGGTATCTAGAATATCTATGTCCCAGGACATAAAATATGAATAATGAAACATGAGGAAGAGTATACCCTGTAGTGACATAGCAGTTCTCCTAATCGACTACAACTCATCATAATGAACATTCCACTTAAAAACGAATGAAAAAAAAACGACTCGCCAGGCGGTTACCCCCTTTTTTTTTCATATCTATATTCTCTGCTGAAAAATGAAGACTAAGACAGGAGTTTCGTGGAAAAGATAAAGGCCCCTTATCGGATTGGAACCGATGACTTACGCTTCTTAGGGCGTTTAAAGAGCGTGACTCTACCGTAAAAGGGCCCATTTGATTCAATTCATGAATTAGCCCACTATGAGTTTACTGCATTTGCATTTATAAATAGATAATCTATTTAATTATAGATTTTTAATGAGAATAATTTACTAATAAAGTATATCATTCGTGTCTCTGTTACAACACGGCGAAACTCAATGGTTCGAATGAAATCCAATGAGAAAATAAAATAAGAATTTTTAGGCTGTACACCTGGGATTGTAGTTCAATCGGTCAGAGCACCGCCCTGTCAAGGCGGAAGCTGCGGGTTCGAGCCCCGTCAGTCCCGACCTAGGATCCGATGAATCGATCAATTCATCTCTCCATTTTCTGTGAAGAAGGGGGACAAAGAGTAGGATCTAATTCCCAGCAGGAGGATCCTTCTTTCGTTTCGCATTTCTCATCGGACAGATCAAGTCAAGGAATCCAAATGACAATAACTAGTACCGATTGATGGGGGAGAGACATAGGTAGGTTGGTACAATCGGGGGGATCACCCTATTCAGGATTCAAAGAGATATCGTACTGGTCTGGCTTTTTTCGATTGTTCCTGGTCCATCGAATAGAGTAGAATTTCTTTCCCGGGAGCACAACAATTTTTTTTTACCT